TTTCTCGGGTCCTTTGCTAATCGGAGCTAAAATTCCGGAAAATAGAAATGCTAAAATAGGAATAACACTTGATATTATTAAAAATGCCCAGAAAATATCATATTCATAAAGTATAAACATAGACGGACTCCTTATGAATGTGGAAAATATGTCGAATTAGTTGATTCGAATTGGAATTGTCAAGTTATCCATACCTCTTTAGTCAAAACAACAATTCATTTTAAGTGAACCACCTCGTTTGTTTACTGCGGGATATGTCTCGTTTCAAGAGTAATTGCCTGGAATCTTATTTCCATTTTTTTTTTCCATTCCACCTGTAATTATATACAAATATATATTTATATTGTTCTTATCTTATACATATACAAAGAAAACTTTCTCACTTTCACCTCGATTTTTTCGAACTAAAAATAAAAAAAAATTCCAAATTGAATTCTCGTTTTTTTATTTCTTAGAATAGAGAATTCACGCGTAAGAGAATGTTTAAGAATTTTGATTTCCGAATTGGAATCGGGTTGGTTTGGTATATTTAATTCGAATTCGGACAGAGTAGTTTCTATTGATTGTATAAGGACAGAAAAGACTACTTGTTTACGCTTTGATAGGTAAGGTATATGAAGACAAAAAGTCTCTTTGACAATGAAATTTACCAAAGATCTTTTTCAAACCCAGGCTTGTCTACAAATCCAATTTTAGTAAACAAAGTAAGTAGGGTCTTTCTAGATCCACTTATTCCATTCAATTGTAGTTGGTTGGTTAGGTTGGAATTTAATTATTAATCTTTTTTTTTTTTATTTTGATAAGAGTCAACTGGTCGGTTCTAAACAACAAACAAATCAAATATTAATAATTTATTAAACTATATAGTTTAATAAATTATTAATATTCATTCGATAGTATATAAATTTAGTAGGGCTATACGGACTCGAACCGTAGACCTTCTCGGTAAAACAGATCAAACTTATTATTCTCAAAATGATTTGAACTGTTTCAAAGACCCAACATGCATTTTTTTTGCATTGGGCTCTTTCATTAACTGATATAAATATAAGCTAGTCCACCATATTTTTTCTTGATAGAAAGAAAAGGGTTCCATGTGCTCCGATTCATTATTTATTGGAATTTTGATTCAAAAGCACTACCAAAGTGTTTCAAAGAAGAGTTATCTTGACGTAGGTCTGCCTTTGGCCTAGATCAATTTTAAAATTAAATGGAGTCTCTATCGTTCTGCTTAAAGAATCCAATATGAAACTTCATACACCTTAAAGTTCATAGGACGAAAAGAGATTTTTTGAGGCCCTTATACTCATTATGCCTAGCATTGAATAGGCTGGGTATTCACCCTATCAATATCTCAAATCAATAATGGGTTCTATTTGGTAACTAAATGGACACTTAAATAGGACCGAACTAGAACTAATTGTCAGGCTATTGTTCTCTTGTTTCCTCAAAGTCATAGAGTAAGACATAGATTTATCAAAAAGATGAATTCTTTTGATTGCATGATGGACTCCCCTGAAAACCATTGGCGCGCGTGTAAACGAGGTGCTCTACCTAACTGAGCTATAGCCCTTGTGTTTATGCTCCATATTTTAGCATGTAGATAATTTCTTGTCAAGATAAATATTCCACGATCCAACATCATAGCTCTTTGATCTGTTTGATTGATATTGCTTCTAAGCAATATTGGATTTATAATCAATCTATGTGATGTTTATATTTAGTCCTCTTTGGAATGATAAAAGGCCTACTTAACTCAGCGGTTAGAGTATTGCTTTCATACGGCGGGAGTCATTGGTTCAAATCCAATAGTAGGTAAAACTTATTAGATACCCTCGACTCTGGTATCTAATAAGTTTTTCTACTCACCCTCGGATTATTAAGACTATTAAATTGATTATCTTATTTGAATTTGATTGAATCAATAAAATCAAAATAAGATATGTATGATATCTTCTATATATATATAGAAGATATAGATAAAGGGTGTATAAACAGAACTTATTTTGATTATGATTATTTGAACGCACCGATTAGTTACGACGAAATCGTATTGCTAGCCTCTACCCGTGTCCTAGCTCGTCTAAGAGCTAGATTTGCTTCAATTACTTGTCTCTTTCCTTCCGCTTTCTTCAAGTTAGCTTCTGCTATTTCAAGAGTTTGCTGAGCTTCTTGTGGATCAATGTCACTACCCTTCTCAGCCTCATTTACTAAAATAGTGATCTCATTATTGCCTATTCTAGCAAAACCGCCCATCAGAGCCATTGTTAACCATTGGTCGTTAAGGCGTATTCTTAAAATCCCTATATCTACCGCTGTGGCAATCGGGGCATGATTTGGTAATATCCCAATTTGGCCACTATTAGTAGATAAAATGATTTCTTTTACTTTTGAATTCCAAACACTTCGATTAGGAGTCAGTACACAAAGATTTAAGGTCATTTCTTTAATTTGCTCTCCATTTCTAAGTTCATAGCTTTCGCGGTAACTTCATCGATGT